ACAACTAGACTAAATAAGAGAGCAACGGAATCATCATATTCTTTAAAAAATATTCTCAAACAAAAAAGAAAGGTGATTATTATATTTTGGATTAGTTACTGATTTGGGTCTGATAGACCCGGTATATTTTATATATATATATTTTATATTTCTGCAATGGAAGGTAGATTTCATATTTATAGTAGAGCCGAGCCGTATGCTATATAAAAAAGATGCCTGTACGGCTTTAAATTGAATTTCTTTTTTATATGCCCTACCTCCTAATCCAAGATTAGGAAAAACTCCTATTCTGTTAGACTCTCAGCTCAGGGTAATGATCCATCAACCTGCTACTTCTTTGTATGAGGGACAAGCAGGAGAATGTATGCTGGAAGCGAATGAATTACTGAAAATGCGAAAAACTATGACAAATATTTATGCACAAAGAACAGGCAAAGCTTCCTGGCAGATATACAAAGACATGGAAAGGGATCTTTTTATGTCAGCAGAAGAAGCTCAAGCCCACGGAATTGTTGATACGGTCGCAGATTAAACAAAGTTAAATAAGTAAATAAGTTAAATAAAGTAAATAAATAAAGTAAGTAAATGAATAAGTTAAATAAAGTAAATAAATAAAGTAAGTAAATAAATAAGTTAAATAAAGTAAGTAAATGAATAAGTTAAATAAAGTAAATAAGTTAAAAAAGTTAAATAAAGTAAATAAATAAAGTAAGTAAATAAATAAGTTAAAAAAGTTAAATAAAGTAAATAAATAAAGTAAGTAAATAAATAAGTTAAATAAAGTAAATAAGTTAAAAAAGTAAAAAAAAAATAAATAAAAGTAAATAAGTTAAAAAAGTAAATAAAAGTAAATAAGTTAAAAAAGTAAATAAAAATAAATAAGTTAAAAAAGTAAATAAAAGTAAATAAGTTAAAAAAGTAAATAAAAGTAAATAAGTTAAAAAAGTAAATAAAAATAAATAAGTTAAAAAAGTAAATAAGTTAAAAAAGTAAATAAGTTAAAAAAGTAAAAAAAAATAAATAAAGGAAACAAAGTCAACTTATCTCAAATTATATGAGGAAAATTATATGGCAACAATGTTTGTTACGCCCCCTCCACCCCCGCCTTCTCTATGGGGTTTGCTTTTGAAGCTTTTGAAGCTTTTGAAGCGATTAATTACTAAAGTAATTATTAAAGTACAGTTTTTTGTTAATACTTTTTTTAATACTAATAATGATAATACTAATAATGATGATAAAATAGATGATAAAATACCTTTTTTAATACTGATAATGATGATAATGATAATCATTTAGAAAATGAAAAATGAAGTTCAAAATAAAGAAAATAAAAAATTGTATCAAAATTGTATAAAAAAAAAATATTGTTTTTCTTACTTATTTATCAATTACTTAATTTATCAATAAGATCAATAAGTTAGTGTTACTACTTTATCAATAAAAATCAATAAAAAGTATAGTAATTATACTACTATACTTTTTATCTTTACTTAATCAATAAAAATCAATAAAAAGTATAGTAAGTATAGTAATTATACTACTATACTTTTTATCTTTACTTAAAAGCAGTATTCATGAATAATAAAGGATTACTCAAATAACCCTTTCCAAAAAAGGATTACTCAAAAGTATTATCCCCCAACCATTTGCATTCTAAACAAAGCATTATACTCAAAAGGATTACTCATGAGTAAGAAATTAAAAAGTATTCCTGAAAGGTATTACCCATAAATACAGGATTTGCTATTTTAGCTTTTTAATTGTCTTTTAGTTGTTCTTTACTTTAATTGTCTTACCAACCGGATTTTTTAGAATCTAAAAAATTCATAATTATCCGGTTAGGATTGATCTAAACCAGTTCATTATATATATATGACTCACCATGCCAACTATAAAACAACTTATTAGAAACACAAGACAGCCAATCCGAAATGTAACAAAATCTCCCGCTCTTCGGGGATGCCCTCAGCGCCGAGGAACATGTACTAGGGTGTATGTGCGACTCGTTTAGATCATAGACTAAAATATAAAAATCTAGTCTATTAATAAGAATTATATATATAATTCTATTGTGTATAAAATTTATGGTTTCGATTGGTGCAAACCGAATCACCTTAATTTGTAATTTAAGATGAAAAATACTTTCCCATTGGTAACAAATAGTTATCCATTAAGCGGGAAAAATCCAATTTTAAATAAAAAATTATGCCCTAAATTTTGCAATAACGGACTAAGAGGGTCAACTACCCAGCTAATCTTCATACTTAAATACCGTTACTGTATAGCTAGATTTTGTTGTGAAAGACCTATTACTAGATATTTCATGGGTAGAGCCCATAAGTGTGAACTGTACAAATTCACAATAACATTGATTGAATGAGGATTCAATAAAAGAAGGGGCTCCGGTGTATAGAGAGGACCTCACCGTTTAACAAGTAATCATAGAAACGATGGAACCCACCATTTCTTTGTCTATTTCTATTAAATTAACTATGCTTTTTTGAATACCTAGTATCAATAGAATTTCTTATTACGAGGTTAAATACTTAGAAAAAAATAAAAAAATCGTGGTTGGGAAGGTTATAGCAGCAAAAGCCATTGGAATTTTTATTTTATACATTGGAAGAATCCATTTTGTTATTAATAGACTAGGAAGGATAAAAGAATAACTGAAAGAAAAAAAGAAAATAGTTATTCATCAAAGTCTCATTTATTCAATGACCAGAGTTAAACGAGGATCTATCGCTCGAAAACGGAGGACAAAAATTCGTTTATTTACATCAAGCTTTCGCGGAGCTCATTCAAAACTTACTCGAACTATTTCGCAACAGAAAATAAAAGCTTTGGTTTCGGCTCATCGGGATAGAGATAGGAAAAAAAGGGATTTTCGCAGTTTGTGGATCAGTCGAATAAACGCAATAATTGCCCAAAATAAAAACAACGTATACTGTATTTATAGTAAATTAATGTATAATCTGTACAAGAGTCAATTGCTTCTTAATCGTAAAATAGTTGCACAAATATCTATATTAAAAGGGAATTGTCTTTTTATGATTGCCAACGAGATCATAAAAAAATAAAAATTCCCCGGAGACTCAACTCCGGGAAGGTGGTAGAATAAAAGAGATTTGTATGATAAAATAGAATTCATATGAAAAAGTTATCAAAATAAATAAACAACCACGCTCAAAAAAATTATTCTTCTTCACCTATTATCTTTTTTCTTACAACGCAACATCCTCAATAGGATTGTCGTATTTTTCGAAAAAAAAAAAAAAATAAATATCAATCCGCATTGAATTTGAGTTTCGATTCAAAATAAAATTTACTTGAAGAGTAACTCTATTTTTTGTTTTTTTTTAGAACAGTAGTAGGAGTTCTAGTGATCGACTCGCTTTTTTCATATTTTTTTTTTTCATTATTAACAAAAGGTGACGAATTAACAAAAGGTAACAAAGATAAAATACGAGCTTGTTTTATAGCAATCGTAATTAATCGTTGTTGTTTTAAGGTTGATCTATTCACGCGTCTAGATAATATTTTTCCTTGTTGACTAATAAGTCGATAAAGTAAACTCATGTTTTTATAATCAATTCGATCCCCCGATTGGATCGGGGACAAACTCCTACGAAAAGATTGCTTAGATTTAAGAAAGAGTCGCTTAGATTTATCCATGGTTTGTTTATTCCTATACCGAAAATCCCATTTCTTATAAAAAAAGGATTTGTTTTATTTATATTCTTATTTTTTTTTTTTTAATATATCTTATTTTTTTTATTTATATTTGTTATATAAGGAAATATATGCTATTTATAGATTGTTATATATATAATTTATAGAATCTAATTTATAGAATTTACCTCCTAAGGGTGACACACAAACAATCCATTTTCTCTATTTCTTTATCTCGACGTGAATCGTATGTTTGCAACAAAAGGGACAGAATTTTCTCAATTCCAATCGACTAGGTGTATTGTGTCGATTCTTTTGAGTAATATATCTAGAAATACCCCTAGATTCCTTATTAACACTCTTTTTATCACAACTGCTACATTCCAAAATAACAGTTATTCGTATATCTTTACCCTTGGCCATGAACCTCCTTTGGTTTTTTTTGATTCACTTAACTCTTCTATTTTAAGATTCGAAGCGAAGAAGAAAAAAGGAACGAAAAAAGTATAAGTTGATAATTCAAAATCAAATTATGAAAGATTTTGTTCCAATTAATTTTATATTAATTTTATATAGTACAGTAATAATTCAGTAATACAATGATTTAGAACTATATTTCAAATCACAGTACAGTATTTCATTTTTCATTTAAATATCTTGTATGATATTATTGACTCGCCCAAGTATTCTATTACAATTCCATTTATGGTCTCACTCTATTATTAAATTCATAGCAATGGAATTGAATTAATACTTCAATTCCATTGAAACCTGGGAAAAACTCCTAATTTCACTGAGGCCAAATCCACCTTTATTAAATTAATTTGCTCTTTTTTTTCGAACTTATTCTAGTCTAATTAGAAAAAAAAAAAAAAACGAACGAAGAGGGATTTAATATTTTATTGGATCTCTAATCTTTGTCACCCCTTGCCGTGCCAATAACTAGAATCAAAAAAAGGGGAATGTCAATGCATCCGGGAATAAACGATTGATTTCTATCAAGAGACCTGCTAGAACCGCGAACCATAGAGTACTTGCCACTGGTGCCACAGAGAGATATGTTTTTAGATCTCGCATTTCAAATCCTCCTTCGTTTTTTTCTTGTAATTTGTAATACATAATAATACAGAATTACATATTACATATAGGAATATGATCAATAATTATACATTCTATTAAAAGAATATTTTTAATTTCTATTAAAAGAATATTTTAAATTATTTTTTTTTTTTTTATTATATTTTAATTCTATTATATATATATATATTATTATTATACTCTTTATGTTCTTGTTATTATACTCTTTATATTGTTAATATTTATATTAT